GGAGTCTTTGTCTAAAGAAATGCGTTGAGAAAGGGCAGATGTATAGAACCTTTCAACGAGATAGTGTCTCAAAATGGAATCTGTTCCAAACATATATGCCATGGTTCCTTACTTCGACAGGGTGCAAATATCTCAATTTCACCCTTTTAGATACTCTTTCAGACCCATTGCCGATACTGAGTAGTAGTCAAAAATTTGTATCCATTTTTCATGATATGATGCATGGATCAGATATATCACGGCCAATTCCTCAGAAGATTCTTCCACAATGGACTCTGATAAGTGAGATTTCGAGTCAATGTTTACAGAATCTTCTTCTGTCCGACGAAATGATTCATCGAAATAATGAGTCACCCGTTCCATTGATACGGACACATCTGAGATCAACAAATGCTCGGGAGTTCCTATATTCCATCTTTTTCCTTCTTCTTGTTGCTGGATATCTCGTTTGTATACATCTTCTCTTTGTTTCCCGAGCCTCTAGTGAGTTACAGACAGAGTTAGAAAAGATCAAATCTTTGATGATTCCATCATACATGATGGAATCTCGAAAACTTCTGGATAGGTATCCTACATCTGAAATGAATCCTTTCTGGTTAAAGAATCTCTTTCTAGTTGTTCTGGAACAATTAGGAGATTCTCTGGAAGAAATACGGGGTTCTGCTTCTGGTGGCAACATGCTATTGGGTGGTGGTCCCGCTTATGGGGTCAAATCAATCCGTTCTAAGAAGAAATATTGGAAGATCAATCTCATCGATCTCATACCAAATCCCATCAATCGAATCATTTTTTCGAGAAATACGAGACATCTAAGTCGTACAAGTAAAGAGATCTATTCATTGATAAGAAAAAGAAAAAACGTGAACGGTGATTGGATTGATGAGAAAATCGAATTCTGGGTCGCGAACAGTGATTCGATTGATGATGAAGAAAGAGAATTCTTGGTTCAGTTCTCCACCTTAACGACAGAAAAAAGGATTGATCAAATCCTATTGAGTCTGACTCATAGTGATCATTTAACAAAGAATGACTCTGGTTATCAAATGATTGAACAACCGGGATCAATTTACTTACGATACTTAGTTGACATTCATCAAAAGGATCTAATGAATTATGAGTTCAATAGATCCTGTTTAGCAGAAAGACGGATATTCCTTGCTCATTATCAGACAATCACTTATTCACAAACCTCGTGTGGGGCTGATAGTTTTCATTCCCCTTCCCCATCTCCTCATGGAAAACCCTTTTCGCTCCGCTTAGCCCTATCCCCTTCTAGAGGTATTTTAGTGATAGGTTCTATAGGAACTGGACGATCCTGTTTGGTCAAATACCTAGCGACAAACTCCTATGTTCCTTTCATTACGGTATTTCCGAACAAGTTCCTGGATGACAAGCCTAAAGGTTATCTTCTTGATGATATCGATATTGATGATAGTGACGATATTGATGATAGTGATGATGACCTTGATATTGATACGGAGCTGCTAACTATGACGAATGTGCTAACTATGTATATGACGCCGAAAATAGACCGATTTGATATAACCCTTCAATTCGAATTAGCAAAAGCAATGTCTCCTTGCATAATATGGATTCCAAACATTCATGATCTGCATGTGAATGAGTCGAATTACTTATCCCTCGGTCTATTAGAGAACTATCTCTCCAGAGATTGTGAAAGATGTTCCACTGGAAAGATTCTTGTTATTGCTTCGACTCATATTCCCCAAAAAGTGGATCCCGCTCTAATAGCTCCGAATAAATTCAATACATGCATTAAGATACGAAGGCTTCTTCTTCCACAACAACGAAAGCACTTTTTCATTCTTTCATATACTAGGGGATTTCACTTGGAAAAGAAGATGTTCCATACTAACGGATTCGGGTCCATAACCATGGGTTCCAATGCGCGAGATCTTGTAGCACTTATCAATGAGGCCCTATCAATTAGTATTACACAGAAGAAATCCATTATAGAAACTAATACAATTAGATCAGCTCTTCATAGAAAAACTTGGGATTTTCGATCCCAGATAAGATCGGTTCAGGATCATGGGATCCTTTTCTATCAGATAGGAAAGGCTGTTACACAAAATGTACTTCTAAGTAATTGCCCCATAGATCCTATATCTATCTATATGAAGAAGAAATCATGTAAGGTAGGGGATTCTTATTTGTACAAATGGTACTTCGAACTTGGAACGAGCATGAAGAAATTCACGATACTTCTTTATCTTTTGAGTTGTTCTGCCGGATCGGTCGCTCAAGATCTTTGGTCTTCATCCAGACACGATGAAAAAAATTGGATCACTTCTTATGGATTCGTTGAGAATGATTCTGATCTAGTTCATGGCCTATTACTATTATTACTATTAGAAGTAGAAGGCGCTCTGGCTCTGGCGGGATCCTCACGGACAGAAAAATATTGCAGTCAGTTTGATAATAATCGAGTGACATTACTTCTTCGGTCCGAACCAAGGAATCAGTTAGATATGATGCA